TGAATTATATGTAATGATCAATAAATTAAGTTGAATTCTATATCTACACATACCAAAAACATAGAAAAATCCGAATACCAATCTAATCGATTCTATAGATATTTGGGCTAGAGTTGACAAACAAACAAAACCAGCAATATACTTTATTAGTATCGCATCGAAATCTAAATGGGGCGTGGCCAAGTGGTAAGGCAACGGGTTTTGGTCCCGCTATTCGGAGGTTCGAATCCTTCCGTCCCAGAACATATATATTCTCTGACAATATAGATTGCGTTTTTAACAATGTTCTGTTTAAAATCGAAATGTTAGCTGGAATGTGATTGTTGTTTCTGATTTTTTTCTTCGATGAATCGTTTTTTTTTTCAAAAACTGAATCGAGATACGAAAGAATCCATATTCCCTATCTCATATTCTCTACCCCCTAAATTAGCCTAATTAGATTCAATTTTGTTTTTTGTAGATTTCTTGACTTTTCGCCAAGAGGGGGTTTTTGGTACTAATTCAATTCACTAAGTCTCTTAATTCTTAATCAATGAGGTAGGCTAAAATAGAAAAAAAGGAGCAAAAACTGGACTTAATCTGGGCTTGTTTGGCTTTGTGCCCAGACAGCTCGCATTTCGTAAAAATAAAAAAGACTAGGACATCCCCTTCTTTTGATTTATGCTGCATCAGTCCCATAGAATGGGGTAGATAGGAGTTAATCAGTGATGGGAAGGCGTTCATTTCAATATCTATAAACGGTGACAATTGCTCAGTCTATTTGATCGAATTGATAGATACGAAACCCTCCCCATTCTTTGGATTTTATCAATCAGATGAAAAAAAAAAGACTTATCTTTTTTCCTAAGATGATCAAAAGTTATTTTTAACTATCAAATTTTCTTGGAATAATGATGTCGAGAGGGGAACTTTCGAAATTGATTCGAAATTTCGAAAGAGAAATAGTTTAAATCATTCCTTAGAAGCTGAATCTTTCTCTCCTATTAAGTCACGTGAAGATGCAGAATCAAAAAGAATTCGTTTATTCGTCTTATTTTATTTATATAAATAAATTATTTATTATATATATTTATTAATTAATATTATAATGTTAGACAATTTTATATTAGCGATGGGGTCTTACTAAGACTTCTTCAGAAAAATATTTATCCACCTATATCTATAGTATTATTTATATCTATATACTATAGATATAGAAGATATAGAAAATACTTTAGATTATGGTGTTTATACATCAGCCCAACCAATGACTATTCATGATTCCATAATTGAATCAATTCCATACCGGTTCTTAGAGGAATGTTATGGTAAAACTTCGTTTGAAACGATGTGGTAGAAAGCAACGTGCGACTTGAAGGACACGATCCGTTGTGGATTTGTACATCCACCATTTTTTGTAGGAATGAAGGTGCTCTTAGCTCGACATCATTGGTTCTGTTTCACTAGAACCCCTCGTTTTTTGTTGTCTTGGAATGTAAATAGTCCATGATGGAGCTCGAGTAGAAAGTATTAATTTATTTCTCGGGGCAAGGGTCTAGGGTTAATGCCAATCAATAAAAAAATTGAAACAACTTCGTAAATATATCTTAGGTATGGAAATCGAAAGAATCCAATTCGAGCAAGTTTAAAATGAAAAAATTTATTGGAATTGATCAAACTTTTTCTATCCAAAGTGTTTCACGAGGGAATCCATCATCTTGTAGGATTCTTTCATAAAAATCGCAAAAAGGGTATGTTGCTGCCATTTTGAAAGGATTAAAAAGCACCGAAGTAATGTCTAAACCCAATGATTTAAAATAAAACAAAGATAAAGGATCCCAGAACAAGGAAACACCTTTTTAATTGTCTTAATAACTGGATCAGACTGAAGAATCCGATTTTAAACGAGACAAACAAAAAAGGAGGAAAGACCGCTCAATAAATGAAAGTGCCGAAAGATTTTCCTTTGAACTGTTTGAAAGTTATCCAACTTGAGTTATGAGAGTATGAATGGTTTCTTTTTCATTTTAAGGAAGAACGAAGAAAAAAAGACTTAGATCTTTAATTGCTTTGATCATTTTATGGATCCAGTTGTCATTTCTTAGATAGAATTCCATACAGAGACAAAACTTCGAATCAATCATTTTTCTCGAGCCGTACGAGGAGAAAGCTTCCTATACGTTTCTAGGGGGGGTGTTGTTCATCTACATCTATCCCAATGAGCCGTCTATCGAATCGTTGCAATTGATGTTCGATCCCGAAGAGAAGGAAAAGATCTTCAGAAAGTGGGTTTTTATGATCCGATAAAGAATCAAACTTATTTAAATGTTCCTGCTATTTTATATTTCCTTGAAAAAGGGGCTCAACCTACAGAAACTGTTCAGGATATTTTAAAGAAGGCAGAGGTTTTTAAGGAACTTCGTCTTAATCAACCGAAATTCAATTAAGGAAATAAATTAAGGAAATACAAAAAAGGGGGTAGTGATTTGTATATAACTTTGTATGACTTTTCTCTTCTATT